TTTGTATTCAAACATATCAAAATTGATACAAGACCAGAATATTAAGAGGACTCTTCCGACCAGACAAAAAATCTATAATTGTCAGCAAAGTTGTTTTTTTATTTGTTCTTTATTTAATTGAAAACTTTATTTAATTGAAAATATTAATATTATATTTATATATATTATTTTTTTTTTTTCATTTTATTTCCTTTTTTTATGCAAATCCAAAAATTCCTCTTTTTTATACATAGGTCGTCGATTCGGCATTGGATAATAAAGGGCAAGGTGCCCTTTATTTATTCTAGTAAATGGTTCAAATCATTTTATCGATATGAGTGTTATATATCGGAAAAATTACCAACTATTTTTTTTTTGAAACCATTTCGGTTTTAACGTAGTGGTAGAAAGAGTACCATATTGTGCCCGGACTTCAAACAGTTTAGCTTTAACCATGTTAATGGTCTCACATTATTGGTTGGTTGATAGAGAATCAAAGTTGACTTACCAATGAATAACGAAATGCTATGGTTCTTACATATGATTTATGAATTTACTCAGAAGGAATTCGTCGAGATTATGCACTTTTTTCCTATTTATCCTATACTATAATATAAAAATAAAAAAATAATATATATAAAATAACATAAATAAAGTACAGTAATAAAGTACAGTCGGTTGGATCCAACCTATTCTTGAAATATACAACTCGCACACACTCCCTTTCCAAAAAAAATCAATACACCAAGCACTACACTTAGATTTATTGGATTTGTTGCTAAAATATCGGTATTAAACCCGAAACTCCCGGCAGATGGCCAGTGGCCTAAGGAAACGAAAGAATCGGTTACATTTTTCATATGCTCTCCTCTTATAGATAGGACTAACAAAGAACAGAGTTCTTTTTGTATCACTTGAGTCGTTCTTTTTTATCGATTTCTTTTTCTTAATTTCCGGTTTTTAATGGGAGTAGATTAAATCTATTTATTGAATTTGAGAATTACAAAATTTCTTATTTTTTTTGAAGTTTCCGATAAGATACTTATTAAGTTAGGTCCTGGGTCTCATGTCAATTGCAAAATATCTCCTTTGTTCAAGCACTTCGTAAAAGAAAAGTAAAAATTCCATCGTACTAAACTATAAACTAAGGACGGGAAGGAAGAAAGCGAGCGAATCCACTAATTCCTCATCCTCAAATCAGTCCTTCCCGGGGTATTGTCGCAACAAATACATAATTGTAAGAGTGATATAATTCACAGAAACAAACGGCAACAAGTTAATAAAATAAGAAAAAGTACGTTACGTACTTTTTTACATTTTCATTCTAGGATGAAATTAAACAAAAGGATTTGCAAATAAAAGTGCTAATGCCACAACCAATCCATAAATTGTTAAAGCTTCCATAAAAGCTAGACTAAGTAATAAAGTACCTCGTATTTTTCCTTCTGCTTCTGGTTGTCTCGCAATACCTTCTACGGCTTGGCCTGCAGCAGTACCTTGACCAACTCCAGGTCCAATAGAAGCAAGCCCTACGGCCAATCCAGCAGCAATAACGGAAGCGGCAGAAATCAGTGGATTCATGATGATAGGTTCCTCACACCAAAGAAAAAAATGGTTAATGATACAATCAACCAATGAATTATTACTTATTTGATCACTAAAATCTATTGAGTCGAAGTAACTAAAACTTCGAATAAAAAAAGAATTAAATTAATAATTAATATAGATAGGGATAACCCCTATATAACTAGTATATATCTAATATCACATATACATTTGTTTCTTTCATAACGCAAACCGCCCACATTTTATATTTTATATTGAATCGGATTCTAGAATAATTCTTCGAAAGATATACAGGGACTGTGGCTGGACTTATAGACATTCCATTTATCTAGTGTGACCCCCCCTAACCCATCCGCCATTTCGTAATATCGTCTATCTTGTCTCCTACAACTCTAGTCGTATATACATAGATATATATGTATTTCTATCTATTATGTTCCCCAACCAAGAACCCCAAGCATGCATTGCCTCAATCGTGGTAAGCTTAAAAAAAAAGACTATTTCGAAAACTAATCAATGATGACCCTCCATTGATTCCCCTATATAAGCCGCGGCTAAAGTTGCAAAAATAAGAGCTTGAATACCACTTGTAAATAATCCAAGAAACATGACAGGTATAGGAACTACTAAAGGTACTAAAGAAACAAGAACAACAACTACTAATTCATCAGCCAATATATTCCCGAAAAGTCGAAAACTAAGAGATAAAGGTTTTGTGAAATCTTCTAGAATGTTAATTGGTAAAAGTATTGGAGTTGGTTGAATGTATTTTCCAAAATAACCCAATCCTTTTTTGCTAAGACCCGCATAAAAATATGCCACTGACGTGAGTAAAGCTAAAGCAACAGTAGTATTTATATCATTTGTGGGGGCGGCTAACTCCCCATGAGGTAACTCTATGATTTTCCAAGGTAAAAGGGCACCTGACCAATTAGAAACAAAAATAAATAGGAACATAGTTCCAATAAAGGGAACCCAAGGACCATATTCTTCTCCAATCTGAGTTTTGCTCAAGTCTCTAATAAATTCAAGGACATATTCGAAGAAATTCTGACCATCGGTCGGAATGGTTTGTGGATTCCGAGCAGCTATGATGACTGAACCTAATAAGATAGTAATTACGACCCAAGAAGTGATAAGTACTTGGGCATGAATTTGTAAACCTCCTATTTGCCAATATAAATGTTGGCCTACTTCTACACCTGATATATCGTATAACCCTTTGAGTGTTTTAATGGAACATGGCATAACATTCATATTGTCCTCTGACAGAAATCGAACTTCAAAAAAAATTATTTTGATTCAACCATCTCTTTCTCAACTCATATACTTTCATCATTAATCATATAGTTAGGATACCAAGAAATCACATAACATAATATCAATATCCCATTTTATCTCTTTTTAAAAATTCAAGACAAGAATAGTAACCGATCCAATAAATCAAAATAATCAACATTAACTAATCTTATTATTCTTAATCATAACATAATCATAATCAACGACTTCTTATATAGCTAGAACGACCCTCACAAATTGCGGATACTAATTTGTTAAGAATCAATCGGATTGAAGCTATAGCATCATCGTTGGCTGGAATCGAAATATCTGCGAGATCTGGGTCACAATTTGTATCGATTAAACAAATCGTCGGAATTCCCAAAATGACACATTCTCGAAGAGCTGTATATTCTTCTTGTTGATCAACGATGATTACAATATCGGGTAACCCAGTCATATATTTGATCCCGCCCAAATATGTTTGCAAAGTAGATAATTTTCTTTTCAACATTGCTGCATCTCTTTTAGGGAGACGGTTGAGTTTCCCCATCTTTTGTTCTGCTCTTAAGTCTCTGAACTTATGAAGTCTGGTTTCCGTAGTGGACCAATTCGTTAACATACCACCGAGCCATTTTCTATTAACATAATGACATCGAGCCCTTATTGCAGCCGATGCTACTAAATCCGCTGCTTTATTTTTGGTACCAACAATTAAGAAGTTTTTTCCTCGACTTGCTGCATCAAAAACTAAATCACAGGCTTCTGATAAAAAACGAGCAGTTCTAGTAAGATTTATAATATGAATACCTTTACGCTTTGCAGAGATGTAAGGGGCCATTCTAGGATTCCATTTCTTAGTACCATGACCAAAATGAACTCCTGCTTCCATCATCTCTTCCAAATGGATGTTCCAATATCTTCTTGTCATTTTTCCCACGCTTTCTCTTTTTTTTTTTTTTTTAACAAATAAATAATTGTTCCTACGGAACCTTCTACCGGGATTGACCGTTGATACACAGCCCAAACCATTAATTTTTTTTTATTACTTAACTTAATTTCTTAATTTTGTTTATTACCAAATCAATAACTAGAAAGTAAAAAGAATAAATCTCTCTTTAGGAATTATGAATTCGTGTAAATGATTTTTCTGGTGTGTCATGGAAATTGCTTGGGGCACAAGAACAAAAAAATTCTCTATGGTGTACCAAAATATCTCTCATTTCCAACTCGAATAGATTTTTCTTTTTGATTTCCAAATGAATCTTTTTGTCTTGTCTTGAACGGTGCACTAATTTTTTGAATCCAGTACCGACAGGGATAATTCCCCCCAGAACAACATTTTCTTTCAGACCCTTCAACCAATCAATACGACCCCGTAGAGCAGCTTTTGCTAAAACTCTAGCAGTTTCTTGAAAACTTGCTTCGGATATGAAACTTTGAGTATTCAGAGATGCCCTCGTTATTCCCAATAAAATTGCCCGATAACAGATCGCTTCGTCTAAAGCACGCCCCGCTCGTTCCGCTCGCAACAATCCAATTAATTCTCCAGGTAAAAAAACATTAGACATTCCATCTTCTGAAACCAACACTTTTGATGTTACTTGCCGTACAATAATCTCTATATGTCTATTATGGATCTGGACCCCCTGGGATCGATAAACCTTTTGGATCTTATTAACCAAAGAGATACGACTTTGGGCTATGGTTAGCTCGGCGCCAATTAAGAATCCCCAAGGAATTCCAAGAATTCTTGGTATACGTTCGTTCCAACCTTCAACTCTCCTTTCAAGGTTCATCGATATTGAACCAATTGAACGCACTTCTAAGATTTGTTCCACTTTTGGAAGACCTTGCGTTATGTCACCAGATCGGGATTTTTCATATATAAATGTAACTAATGTATCTCCTTCAGAAAGGGTTTGCCCATAATGTCCATGAACAGTCGCTCCTGGAGTGGCCAAATAGGGCTTAGCTGATCTTATAATTAAGGAGTCAACATGAACAATTAAAATTTGGCCAGATTTTTTTATGTGTGGTCCATATTTAACTAGACATATATTTTCACAAAGAAATTGTCCAATGCTAATTATCGTAGATGTCTCTTCACAATAATTGTGATGTAGAAAGCACCAATTTAAATGCAATGGATTCAAAATGATATTATTGCACGGACTGGGATTTAAAATCCTCCTATTTTCATCTATTAAACAGTATTTAAGTACTTCAAATACTTGGAAAGTCTGTTTAAAATTGTCAAATAGCCAATATTTGTTTAACAAGATCTGATTATGAGTTATTAAATGGTAAGATGAATAAAAGTTCATTATTTTAGGTACAATAGTACCTAAGGGGCCCAACAAATCCCTAATTGGAGTTATGGGATTCGATTCTTTTGCCACATTGTTATATTTCGAACCGTTGAATGGACCAACTCGAAAACAATTGAATGATGACAAAATTCTCAAAGATTGGCATTCCTTATTTCGATTCAATAACGTACCAATAGTTCCTTGATGCTGGGTAACTAATGGAATCCTCGTTTTGGAATAAAAAGGATTGATATTGGTGCGACCTAATCCATTAGTTGGAATCAATCCCGAACCCGCCGTATGATACCTTTTTCCGGTATATGAAATAGTACACTTGACTAACTCAATTCTTATGAAATCGCGAATCAGATCATTTGCCCTTACCTCAACAAAGGAAGCATGAGCCTCTTCTATAGAACCCTTTTTTTCTTGGTCCCAATTCAAGACTAAGCAAGTCCGAACTAATTGAATATTTGTGTGATAAATTCCGCGAATTGACTTTCCATTTCCATAAAGGATATAATTGACAACTCTAAGTTGGACATTCTCTTTTTCCTGCAAAAGATCCTGCGGGAAAAGTTTTGCTAAATTTATCCCATCAGCTATTTCATATGTGACTACGGGCCGAACCAAAACAAAATACTTTTTTTTGGTAGGTGTGATCCGTTGGACATAGATCCAATTTTTCAATTTTTTTTTTGATTCCTTAGAATTTTTTTTTTCCTTTTCCGTTCCTGGTGGTATCAAAATGCCGCTGTGTCTGGATATCTTATCCGTCTCTCCGGGAAAATGAATATCTCCAGAAAAGATTTTAAGTTCAATACTTTTTTTTTTTCTCTCCACTCGGACTAATCCACCTACTCGGCTTTTTGTATTTGTATTTAAAGCGAGTTGTGTATCTACTCCAATGATACTATTGTTCCGGACCATTATGAACGAAGATCCGGGTAAGATATGCACCTCTTCGGGAATAAAAAAAAACCGATCCACTTTCATTTGGTATTTCGGACTAAATTCTTTTGCTCCTCGATATTCAATCAAATCTTCTTTTTTTACGATTGAATCCACCTCTACGGTCCCATATTTAGTAATTCCCGAACTCTTTCTTCTATATCGTGGATCATCAAAATAAGCAATAATACTATTTCTACGTAAAATACCATTTATGGGTATTTCAATCGAAATACCAAAAGAGGGTATTAGTTCTTTCTCTCGTTCTTGATCATATTGTAATGGGATGAGAAATCTATTTCTTCGCCTTTTCGCCAAGAAATCAGAATTTTCTTGGAGAATCGAAGGATATATGAAATTCCAATGACTGTTGGATATGATTCGATCAAGTCTTGAATAGTCAATAATTTCCCTATCTTTTTTAAGAGTACCGGAAAGATCCAACAATTTATGTCTTACTTGATCATTAGTGATTGAGAGGTCAGAGATATATCTTTCGTCGACAGAAAAAGAATGAACATTCATTTGATCTTGATCCTTGTGGAGCGAAAAAGACACTATACTGGATCTGTACGGACCTCCTGCTAATATCCATAAATGACTCGTTTTTGGTAATAGATGAACATTACTATATATATATTCAGGTGCGTGGTAGACATCGGTACTCCAGTGCATTTCTCCCTCTGATTCAGAATAAATATGTTTTCGAACCCTCTCTTTAAAATGAAAAGTAGACGTTCCGGCCCGAATCTCAGCAATCACTTGTTCAGATTCTACATATTGATCATTTTGAACTAAAATCAAACTTTTTGGTGGAATATTCAAACTATGTATAATATCCCGACTCTCAATAGTTACATACAAGTCTATAGAACATAGAAAAGCAGGATGCCCATGACGAGTACGTGTGGGATGAACCAAATACTCATTGAACTTTATTTTTCCATTATAAGGAGCTCGTACATGTTCGGCAGTACCGCCTGTGAATACTCCACCTGTATGAAAAGTTCTTAATGTTAGTTGAGTCCCCGGTTCTCCAATTGATTGACCCGCAATAATACCTACGGCTTCTCCCAATTCAACCAGGTCGCCGTGAGTCGGGCTTCTTCCATAACATAATTGACAGATCCAAGATGTATTCCTGCAAGTAAAGGGGGTTCTAATATATATTGGTTGTGCTCGAAAGGTTATGAATCGATTGGCAAGTCCAATCCCAATATCTTGATTTCGAGCGGCAATGCATCGTATCCCCATATATATATCGTCTGCTAATACACGACCAATTAGGGTTTGGACAAAAATTTTTTCTGTCACTCCATTTCGAGGACTCATGGAAATAGCTCGGATAGTACCACAATCTGTTCTACGTACAATAATGTGTTGAACTACTTCGACAAGTCTACGCGTGAGGTAT